ATTAGGGTGCCTGAGGTTTAAAGGGTTATTCTGATATTATAATTCACGTATTATTACCCCTAATAGTAAAAGTAAGCTAAGTTTAAGCTATTGGGTCCATACCCCACTTATAGAGCCAGATCTCTCTTTTCCAATACACTTAATATTAAATAAAACTTTACCCTTATGTTTCCTTTTTATTGGAACTAGTATCACTCTATCTGCCTCATCATGATTAATAGCATGAGCTGGGCTCGAAGTTAACATAATAGCATTTATTCCCATAATTTTAATTAATAATAAATTGAGAAATGAATCAGCCCTAAAATATTTCTTTATCCAAGTTTCAGGGTCTATTATTATTTTTCTTTCAACAATTATCATAATAAAAAACAACAATATAAACTCAATAGATATTTCAAACCTTATTATAAAATCCCTTATTCCACTAGCATTGTTATTAAAATTAGGGGCAGCCCCGATACATTTTTGATTCCCACAAGTAATAGAAGGATTAAATTGAATGTCTACTATATTATTATTGACATGACAAAAAATTGCCCCATTATTTCTTCTAACAACCTATAATATGCCTAAAATTTTAATTTACACTACAGTATTTCTATCAGCCATTACAGGAGCCATAGGAGGGTTAAATCAACTACTACTACGAAAAATTCTAGCATACTCCTCAATTAATCATTTAGCTTGAATAGCCATTAGTTCCCTCATTTCACTTTCTTTACTAACAACATACTTTATTATCTACAGTCTAATTACAATTACAATTATTTTATTATTAAAATCCAATAACTTCATTCACCTAACACAATTAATAAATAACCATTATTCAATATCCATTATATCAACTTCTTTATTTTTAAATTTACTTTCCTTAGGAGGTATACCTCCTTTCTTAGGGTTTTTCCCCAAATGAATCATTTTAAACTCAATCTCATATAATATAATATTGATTAGAGCTATTTTAGTAATATGTAGAGTCCTAACCTTATATTTCTACATACGTATTTCTTTCAATTTATTGATAATAACCCCAAAATTAATATGATTTAACAAAAAATTAGTAAAATTTTCACCCACTATAAAAATAATAAGAATATTACCTATTACTACCCTCCCATTAATAATGTTAACATAAAGCTTTAAGTTATCTAAACTATTAACCTTCAAAGTTAAAAATAAATTATATTTAAGCTTTAACATAAACAGTACCACTAAACTTGCAATTTAATATTCTTAATTAAACTATAAAACCCAGTACGCGATGATTATTTTCAACAAATCACAAAGACATTGGAACCATATATTTAATTTTTGGTGCTTGAGCAGCCATAATTGGAACTTCTTTAAGTATACTAATTCGATTAGAATTAAGTCAACCAGGAAGCTTAATTGGAGATGATCAAATTTATAATGTTATCGTTACAGCCCACGCATTCATCATAATTTTCTTTATAGTTATGCCTATTATAATTGGAGGGTTTGGTAACTGACTAGTCCCATTAATACTAGGAGCACCAGACATAGCTTTTCCACGAATAAATAATATAAGTTTCTGATTACTCCCACCATCACTATTTTTATTATTAGCTTCTTCTGCTGTAGAAAAAGGGGCCGGTACAGGATGAACAGTATACCCTCCTCTAGCCTCTACACTAGCCCATGCAGGGCCTTCTGTTGATATAGCCATTTTTTCATTACACCTTGCCGGAGCATCTTCCATTTTAGGAGCCATCAATTTTATTACCACGATTATTAATATACGAACTGCAGGAATATTATTTGAACAAATACCATTATTTGTTTGAGCAGTAAAAATTACTGCTATTTTACTATTACTATCCCTCCCCGTTTTAGCAGGGGCAATTACAATATTACTCACAGACCGGAACTTTAATACCTCTTTTTTTGATCCAGCCGGAGGAGGAGACCCTATTTTATATCAACACCTATTTTGATTTTTTGGTCACCCAGAAGTATATATTTTAATTTTACCAGGCTTTGGAATAGTTTCACATATTATTGCTCAACAAAGAGGGAAAAAAGAAGCTTTCGGTTCACTAGGCATAATTTATGCTATAGTAGCTATTGGACTATTAGGCTTTATTGTATGAGCCCACCATATATTTACAGTAGGCATAGATGTAGATACACGAGCTTACTTTACAGCAGCAACAATAATTATTGCTGTCCCAACAGGAATTAAAATTTTTAGTTGATTAGCCACCCTTCACGGAACTCAATTTATATATGAAACACCTCTTTTATGAGCTCTAGGTTTTGTATTTCTCTTTACAGTAGGAGGATTAACTGGAGTAGTACTAGCTAACTCTTCAATTGACATTATATTACATGATACTTATTATGTAGTAGCACATTTCCACTACGTATTATCCATAGGAGCTGTTTTTGCAATTTTAGGAGGTATTATATTTTGATTCCCCCTAATATTAGGCTTAGCTTTAAATCCAATATGATCAAAAATACATTTTATACTAATATTTGTAGGCGTAAACTTAACCTTTTTCCCTCAACATTTTTTAGGCTTAAGAGGAATACCACGACGATACTCAGATTACCCCGATGCTTACACTACATGAAACATTGTTTCATCAATCGGCTCAACTATATCTTTCTTTGGTGTCTTAATACTAATTATTATTATCTGAGAAGCAATAATCAGAGCTCGACCAGTTATATTTTCTATGAATAATACTTCTTCAATCGAATGACAATATCATACTCCGCCAGAAGATCATACATATAACCAATTAACATTACTAATTAAATAACCTATGGCAACCTGAGCTAATTTACTTTTTCAAAATAGCGCTTCACCACTTATAGAACAACTAATTTTTTTCCACGATCATACCCTATTAATTCTAACTATAATTTTATCTTTAGTATTATACCTATTTATTATATTAATAACAAACTCATACACTAATCGATTTTTACTAGAAGGACAAGAAATTGAAACAGTCTGAACCATTCTTCCAGGTATTATCCTAATCTTTATTGCCCTTCCATCTCTACGCCTCTTATATTTACTAGATGAAGTAAATATCCCAGACTTAACCTTAAAAACCACTGGCCACCAATGATACTGATCATATGAATATACAGACTTCAACACTATTGATTTTGATTCTTATATAATTCCAACAGAATCCCTAACCAATAATTCATTTCGTCTCCTAGATGTAGATAACCGAACTATTTTACCAATTAATGCACAAATTCGTATACTTATCACAGCCGCAGATGTATTACATTCATGAACCATTCCTGCCCTAGGGGTAAAAGCCGATGCCGTGCCAAGCCGCCTAAATCAAGTGTCTTTTATTATTAATCGACCAGGGCTATGATATGGACAATGTTCAGAAATCTGTGGTGCTAATCATAGCTTTATACCAATTGTTATTGAATCAGTACCAATAAAATATTTTATTAACTGATTAACTAATAAGAACTCATTAGGTGGCCGAAAGTTAAGCACTGGTCTCTTAAACCAATCAATAGTATTTTTACTCCTAATGAGAAAATTAGTTAAAATATAACCTTAACTTGTCATGTTAAAATTATCCAAAGATATTTTCTTATTCCACAAATATTCCCATTAAATTGAATTATAATATTTATTATATTTTTCTTAATCTACATAAATTCAATCATCATAATATACTACAACTATAGTCAAAAACCAATAAATAAAATTTTACATAAAATCAGACTAATAACAGAATGACAATGATAACAAACCTTTTCTCAATTTTTGACCCCTCTACCCAAATTATAAATTTAAGTCTAAACTGATTAAGAACAATATTAATTTTTATTTTACTCCCAACAATATATTGAATGAATCCAACTCGACATATAACAATATTAAACTTAATCAACAATACCCTAAAAAAAGAATTTTCCACACTGCTAGGTATTTCACACTTCTCAGGTTCAACATTAATAATACTAAGTCTATTTATTTTTATTATTATAAATAACTCCATAGGATTATTTCCATATATTTTTACAGCAACAAGACACCCAATACTTACCGTCTCCCTTGCATTCCCACTATGAATAACTCTTATAATATATGGATGATTTAATAATACCATACACATATTAGCACACTTAGTACCACAAGGAACACCCCCAGCACTAACCGTCTTCATAGTTTGTATTGAATCAATCAGAAATATTATTCGTCCTCTTACCCTAGCAGTACGACTAGCAGCAAACATAATTGCAGGTCACTTACTTATAACATTACTAGGTAATCAAGGTCCCTCAGCAAATATAATTTCACTCCCACTCATTATTACAACACAAATTGCTCTCATCACACTAGAAACTGCCGTAGCCATAATTCAAGCTTATGTATTTGCCGTACTAGTAACATTATATATTAGCGAGACCACTTATGTCAACACATAATCACCCCTACCATTTAGTAGAAAAAAGTCCATGACCATTAACAGCATCTTTAGGTGCTCTATCTCTAACAATAGGAGGAGTAAAAATATTTCATTCAGAACATACTAATCTAATCCTCACAGGAGTAATTATCCTTTTATTAACAATATTTCAATGATGGCGCGATATTACTCGAGAAAGAACCCACCAAGGACTACATACACTTAAAGTTATTGTAGGAATAAAATGAGGAATAATTCTCTTTATTGTATCAGAAATTCTATTTTTCGTATCCTTTTTCTGAGCTTTTTTCCACAGCAGATTAACTCCCACTATAGAAACTGGCTCCATATGACCACCACAAAGAATTATTCCCTTTAATCCATTCCAAATTCCACTACTAAATACAGCAATTTTATTATCATCCGGAGTCTCAGTTACATGAGCCCATCATAGATTAATAAACTCAAATTATACCCAAGCATCTCAAGCCCTAGTAATTACAGTCATATTGGGATTATACTTTACTGCTCTGCAAGCCTTCGAATACATTGAAGCTCCGTTCACCATTGCCGACTCAGTTTATGGCTCAACCTTCTTTATAGCAACAGGATTTCATGGACTCCACGTAATTATTGGCACCTCCTTCTTAACTGTATGTCTCCTTCGCCACATTTTATTCCATTATTCCCCTCATCACCATTTTGGTTTTGAAGCCGCTGCCTGATACTGACATTTCGTAGATGTTGTATGACTATTTTTGTATATTTCTATTTACTGATGAGGAGGATAACTATTTGAGTATATATGTACAATTGACTTCCAATCAATTAGATTAATTAAATTAAATGTAGTAATAACCATCTTATTATTTTTTATATTATTGATCATTTCAATCATTTTAATACTATTACCACTAATAACTTCAATAGCACCAAAACCAGATCGAGAAAATCTTTCTCCATTTGAATGTGGTTTTGACCCAAAAAATAAATCCCGAATACCATTTTCATTACAATTTTTCCTTATTGCTGTAATTTTCCTAATTTTTGATGTAGAAATTGCCTTACTACTCCCAATACCTATCATAACAATAAATTTTAATACAATCAATACATTATTACTAATTATAATCTTCATTATTATCTTAATTTTAGGCTTATACTACGAATGATTAAATGAAGCTCTAAATTGAACAATCTAGGTATATAATTAAAATATAATATTTAATTTGCACTTAAAACTTACCAATGCGGTTATGCCTAAATAAGAAGTGAAAAATCACACCCAATTTCGACCTGGCCTTTGAGTTATATCCTTATTTATCCTTTAGCAAAAGCCAAAGCATTTAGGCATATTACTGTTAATAATTCATTGGATAACCAAATCCTTGCTAAGGAGCTATAATAAATTAAGCCGCTAACTTAATAAATAACATTTAATAATGTTAATAACTCTTTTTCTATAGTGTAAAATAACACATAATATCTTCACTGTTAAAATAGAGTAATCTTAGAAATAATTACTAAAATAATAACAATAATAATAATATTTGCTCTTATTATCTTCCCTTTATTATTTCATCCTATAATAATAGGTATTTTAATTATCCTATTATCACTAACAATCTCAATCAATATATGGTTAACTTTTAATTATTCCTGATTAGCCTATATCCTTTTCCTAGTTTTCCTAGGTGCTCTTTTAGTGCTATTTATTTATATTTCCACTTTAGCACCTAACGAAAAATTCTTAAAACTATCTCCTTATCCATTTATTCTTATATTAATAAGAATATATATACCACAAACAAATAGAAATAAAGACACATTCATTATAGAAATAAATATATTACCAAGAATAAAAATTTTCAGCTTATCATTAAGAATAATAACTCTATTTATAGCCATCTATTTACTCCTAACCCTCATTATTATTTCAAGAATTACCTTATTCAAACAAGGGCCCCTACGAATAAGAACCTATGACTATCCCCTTACGAAAAACCCATCCAATCATCAAAATTATTAATGCTTCCCTCGTTGATCTCCCAAGACCAAGAAATATTTCATTAATATGAAACATAGGCTCATTATTAGGTATTTGTCTAGTAATCCAAATTATAACAGGATTATTCTTATCAATCCACTACTCCCCTTCAACAGAAACAGCTTTTATAAATATTTGCCATATTTCCCGAGACGTAAATTATGGATGACTCATACGATCACTTCACGCAAATGGAGCAAGATTATTTTTCATCTGCATATATACCCATATTGGTCGAGGCCTCTATTATAATTCCTATACATTACACTTTACATGAATATCTGGAAGAATTATTTTTATTTTAACAATACTAACCGCCTTTTTAGGATATGTCTTACCATGAGGTCAAATATCTTTTTGAGGGGCTACAGTAATTACCAACTTATTATCCACTGTCCCATACTTAGGAACAACATTAGTACAATGAGTCTGAGGGGGTTTTGCAGTAGATAATGCCACCCTAACTCGCTTCTTTACTTTCCACTTCCTGTTTCCCTTTATTATTGCAGCCCTGGTAATTATTCACTTACTGTTTCTTCACCAAACAGGGTCCAATAACCCTTTAGGGCTAAAAATACAAGTAGACAAAATTCCTTTCCACCCCTTCTTCTCACTAAAAGACATCATAGGGCTTATATTCTTAAGAATCCCTTTCTTAACAATTGCCATTATTACACCAAATCTACTCACAGACCCAGAAAACTTTATTCCAGCCAACCCCTTAATTACCCCTATCCATATTCAACCAGAATGATACTTTTTATTTGCCTATGCAATTTTACGCTCAATCCCAAATAAATTAGGAGGTGTTATTGCCCTTGCTCTATCAGTTATAATTCTATTAATGATACCTATAATAGATTTTAAAAACATCAAATCAACCCAATTCCACTATATAAGTCAAATCTTATTCTGAAGATTCATTAACGTCTTCATCCTACTAACATGAATTGGAGCACGACCAGTAGAAGAACCCTATATCCTCATTGGACAAATTTTAACAATTTTATACTTCACCTACTTCTTAATAAAACCAATTAATAAATTTTTATAGCTATTTAACTAAATAAAGATAATATCTTGAAAATATTACATAGAACATAAATATTCTAATAGCTTAAAGTTTTTATAATTTAAATAAAATAGTGATCTTGTAAATCAAAATTGAGATACCTCTAAAAACTTAAAGAGAAGAATAACATAATATATAACTAATAGAATAGTTTAAGTTTCCTTTTTTTTTTTTATATAAAAGGGAACTTAAACTACATATTCCCCTCTCCCCTTATAACTTCATATTTTTATGTGCATAATAACTTATAGACTGTTTTTACATTAAATAAATATTTTCTTCATTAGAAAATACGTAAAGGCCACGGTCCTGATGCGGCAGTTAATCTACTCTAAGACTTAACCTCATACTCGCCCCGACCTGGCGGTAAACATTATTCGAAAACTTTCTGCTAAAGGTCATGAATTTCTTTCTTCAGGAACCTCTAAAGAGGTTCCTTTCGAATTTCTCCAAATCTCTGTAACATCCGCCTCTTTGAAGGGTACCAACTAGATTAAATTATTACCATCTAATCATCAATCAGACAGTTCCTTTAATTATAAATATGTATTTATTAACTATTATAACATAGTTCAATTATTTGAACACTTTTTCATCCCTAAATCAAAAAAAGGGAGAAAAAGTGTAATATCCCCTAGTCAGATCTAGGTCTAAAAGAGTCAAGTTCTTTTGTGCCTATACACCAAGATATATAATGACGAATATTAATTATTATAAATAAATTTACAATTTACCGCCTGGTTTTCAGCCACATCATTTATTTAAAGATATAAAATCATCTAAGTTGCTTCAAAACTTTGCTTTTCTTAAGCTATTTAAATTAAATTATGTATATTAAAATAATTAATCATGTTAAAAATAAAAGAATAAAAGTTTTTACTGAATTATATTGTCAATTTTGAATATGAGTTCTAATAAAACTAAAATATTTTATAAGACCTTGTCCTCCAAAATATTCACCTCAACCTTTATCATTATAATTAATAAGTAAGTCCCCTATGGTTAATGGGGGCTTAATTAAATATTGTCTAGATAAACTAGGTATAAACCATATTAAACTAACAAAATATTGCCCAAATAAATAATTAATATTTACTTCTCCTAATTTAGCAATTATTCTTAGGCTAGAGATAATACCAAAAAAAATTAAAATCACTGGAATTATTTTAGTTATATCCCCAATAATAATTGTAGTTGGAGTGTCAAACAATAATCATCTAAACAGAGACCCCCCTCCTAGAGCACCAATAAATAGAATTATTATAGGTCTAGTATATCCCTTCTCATTATCCTCTAACGAAAAGAAAGATTTTCCTTTATATAATCCCCCTCTTAAATGTCAACTCAATCGAATAGAATATATACAAGTAAATAAAGTTCCAATGTATAAAATTATTATCATAAAGAGATTAAAATGTGTTCCAGCTATGAACTCTAAAATTAAATCTTTAGAATAAAATCCGGCCATAAAAGGAAAACCACATAAAGAAAAATTAGCTGAATTTATAAAAACTAAACTTAAAGGCAATCTAACTACAGCCCCCCCTATTAAACGAATATCTTGATTTCTACCTATACTATGAATAATCTTTCCAGCACAAAGGAATAATAAAGCCTTAAATAATGCATGAGTAATCAAATGGAAAAAAGCAAATATTTCATTTCCTAAAGCAACTATACTTATTATTAAACCTAATTGGCTTAAAGTAGAAAGAGCTACAATTTTCTTTAAGTCTATTTCGAAGTTAGCCCCTAATCCAGCTAAAAATATGGTAAATATAGCTACAAAAAATAAAAATTTTTTTACTAATATGAAAGGCTCTAATAAGTGAGAAAAACGAATTAATAAATATACTCCAGCAGTTACTAAAGTAGAAGAATGAACTAAAGCAGATACAGGAGTAGGGGCTGCTATTGCAGCTGGTAATCAAGCAGAAAAAGGCATTTGAGCTCTTTTGGTCAAACCAGCAATAAAGACACAAATAACAACCCAATAATTAATAATAGCAAATCTTTCTAAACAATAAAAATTTCATCTACCAATTCTTATTAATCACCCAATAGCAATTAATAACCCAACATCCCCAATTCGATTTCTCAAAACAGTTAACATTCCAGCACTAAAAGATTTATAATTTTGGTAATAAATAACTAAACAATAGGATACTAAACCTAAACCATCCCAACCTAATAAAATTCTAATAAAACTAGGGCTTAAAATTACCAATACTATAGATAAAACAAACAATAAAACTAATAAAATAAATCGGCCTATATAAACTTCTCCTTCTATATAATAATATCTATAATATAAAACACTAGATGAAATAATCAACACAACTCTAAAAAACAATAAAGATATTCAATCAAATAGAAAAATTAAGCTTAAATCCATACCATTTATAGAAAAAAAAACTCACTCAAACAACAAGACCCGATCATATAAAGAAATAATTAAAAATAAGATAAAAATTAAGAAACTGACAATTCCTAAGAAAAAGGAAGTTATTTTACTAATATTAAATATAAATATTATCTAAAGTAATTATTACATCAAAAGAACCACAATCTTTTATTTTAACTTAAACTATTTAGATATAATATGAAAAAATCTATTTTTAGAAACAAAACATTTAATGGAATTCAATGTAATAATAAAACTAAGTATTCAACCACTATCATTTCACAAAAAGGTATTATTCCCTTAATTAAAGACCCATGTTGAATATTTGAATATAAGTACAGGCAATAAGCTGCTCTGAAAAAAGAAAGAAAAATTAGAACGAATATTATAATTACTCTATACTTTAATAAACACCCTAATAAAGAGATCTCACCAATCAAATTTAAAGATATAGGTGCCGCCATATTAGATCTAACTAATAAAAACCATATCAAAGACCCTCTAGGCAAAAGATTAATAAGACCTTTATTAATTAATATTCTACGACTGTGTAAACGCTCATAGTTAATATTAGCCAAACAAAATAAGCCTGAAGAACAAAGACCATGGCCTACTATTAAGATAAATCTACCTACTAAACCAATTCAACTTATTGTTATTAAACCTCCAATAACTAAACCTATATGAACCACAGAAGAATAAGCAATTAATGATTTAAGATCACTTTGCCGTATACAAACCAATCTTATATATAAACCACCTATTAAACTAATTCTCATTCATATTATTCCCAACTCCTTTACTATATATATAAAATAATTGATAAATCGATATAAACCATACCCGCCTATTTTTAATAAAATCCCAGCTAAAATCATAGATCCAGAAATTGGTGCCTCAACATGAGCTTTTGGTAATCATAAATGGACAAAAAATATAGGTATCTTAACTAGAAAAGCTCCAATGCCACAAAAGAAAATGATATTGCCAAATCAACTAAACTTAATAAATAAATTAGATAAAAATATATTATTAGAACTCAATCACAAAATAACAATTAATAAAGGTAAAGAAACAAACATAGTATAAAAAATTAAATACAGCCCTGCCTGCAATCGCTCTGGTTGATATCCCCATCCAATAATTAATAAATAAGTAGGTACTAAAACTGCTTCAAAATAAATGTAAAATCATAATAAATCAATTCTTAAAAAAACTAAAACTAAAAATACTAATATTATAAGTATAACTAATAAAAAATAAGTTTCATTATATTTAATAGATTTTAAACTTGCTAACATTATTAATATAATAATTCAAACACTTAACCACACTAAGACTACACTTAAAAGGCTGCCCCCTAACTCATTACCAAAATAATTAAAATCTACAAACTCATAATGACCAAATAAAATAAAATATAAAGATAATATAACTAAAATAAAGTAAAATAAATCTCAAGAAAGTCCTCATAATAACAATCCTGCCATAACTAAACTTAACAACATTACTTTTAACATAATAAAATATTAAAGCTATAAAAAAAATCTCTACCATGTGTACGAATCATCGCCACCACAATTCTTAGTCCTAAAGCCCCTTCACAAGCTGCAAAAGTAAGAAAATATAGAATAAAATAACTGTTAATTTCAAAATTAATAAATATATTAGCTAACCCAACTACCAATCCTAATATAATAAATTCAAGACTTAATAATATATTTAAAGTGTGCTTACGGGCAGAAATAAAAGCAAAAAATCCTCTTATTACCAACAAATATATAATCATAAATTATCAAAAAAGAGTTTCCTCATCTATAACTCCCAAAGCCATAATTTTTTTTAAACTATTTTTTGTTACTATAATAAATACATTATTACACAAAAACAAATTAAAATATAATTTAATGAAATAGGGAGAAAACTTTTTCAAGCTAAAAATATCAACTTATCATAACGAAATCGTGGTAATACCCCACGAATTCAGATAACTGTAAAGCTCAGTATTAAACCAATTAATAAACCAGCTAAACTACCACCAAAAAATAAAATCCCTCTTAATAAACTAATAAATATAATTCTTCCATATTCAGCTATAAATAATATAGCAAACCCTCCTCCACTATATTCAACATTAAACCCTGAAACTAGTTCTGATTCACCCTCTGCAAAATCAAATGGAGTTCGATTTAACTCAGCTAAACCAGAAATAAATCAAATATAAAATAATGGTATTAATAAAAAACTAAATCAAATAAAATTTTGATGTATAATAATACTAGTTAAATCATAACTAAAAGATATAATAATTACACCCAACAAAATTAAAGCTATTCTCACTTCATATGAAATGGTTTGAGCCACTCCTCGTAAAGCTCCTAACAAAGCATATTTTGAGTTGGAAGATCATCCAGAGCCAAATAAAGTATAAACACTAAATCTAGTACAACACAAAAAAAATAAAATACCATATTCATAATCAAATAAACCAAATGATAAAGGGTAAATTAACCAGCCCAACATCATTATAAATAATATAATAGCAGGTCTTAAGTAATAGATATAATAATTTATATAAAAAGGATATCTTAAGCTTTTAGTAAACAATTTTACAGCATCAGCAAAGGGCTGTAATAATCCTCCTAATCTAACCTTATTAGGCCCCTTTCGAATTTGGATATAGCCCAAAACTTTTCGCTCAAATAAAGTAATGAAAGCAACACTTACTAAAACCATAATAATCAAAAAAATAAAATTTAAAATAAAAATAAAAATCTCAATTATTATAAGAGACATCTCATATTAGAAGCTTAAATTCTACGCACTATTCTGCCATTATAATAATGTTATATGTATAAATACATAATCGAATTCTAAACTCGATGCACTAATCTGCCAATATAACCACCTTCATAAAATTTTACATATATCAATAATTAAATAAAAATTTTATATTAAATGGTCCTTTCGTACTAATTTAACTAATTAAAAATAAAAGATAGAAACCGACCTGGCTTACACCGGTCTGAACTCAGATCATGTAAGAATTTAAAGGTCGAACAGACCTTCTTCATCAACGACTGCGCCAATAAGACTTCTTAATCCAACATCGAGGTCGCAAACATTTTTGTCAATATGAACTCTCAAAAAATATTACGCTGTTATCCCTATAGTAATTTAATCTTATTATCAATCTGATTGGATCAAAAATATTGTTAAATAATATATTAAAAAATAATAATGTTAAAATACCTGCCGCCCCAGCAAAATTATTTAATAAATACAATTTTTATAAAAAAATCATACTTACTAATAATAAAATTTAATAGGGTCTTCTCGTCCCTTTATTTTATTTAAGCTCTTTTCCTTAAATATAAAATTCATCTATTAAATTTGAGACAGTTAATTTCCGTTAAACCTTTCATACCAGTCCCCATTCAAAAGACAAATGATTATGCTACCTCCGTACAGTTAAAATACTGCAGCTCTTTAAATTTTTCAGTGAGCAGGCCTGATTTTTTATTTAAAACTCAAAAAACCATGTTTTTGCTAAACAGGCGAAAATTACCTCTTGCCTAATTCCTTAAATTTAAACAACAATATAGCTAACCTTTACTAAACAAACAATTACTAATATATTCATTATTTCTTTTATATATTAATTTATAAAATGTTCTATTATATAATTCAACTAGTTAATAAAATATTAATTTGCTAATAGTTTCATTATAACATTGTAAAAATTAAATCAATTTTAAATCTAAATAACTAAAATATTTATTAAGTATGAAAATTTTATTAAAGCTTGTCCCTTAATAAATTAATATTAAAATTAAAAAAAAAATTAACACCAATTAAACTAATTATTAGAAAACCAGAAATCTTGTTGTTTGAATAATATATCATCCCTAAAATAAAATTATTATTAATTTTGCAATATTAATAAATTATGATTTTAGCCCACAAACATATCGGGAAAAATTAACATATTCATTATTTTAAACACCCCTAATACACAAGGTACATAAATTAATTATTTCTTTAATAAAAATTAAAATTTCCTTCACAGTACAAAAAAAAATAAATTTTTCTAAATATATACTAAATATTATATTATTTTAATTAGAATATTCCATATTAAATCTTAACAAAATATTCTATAAAAAGAAATTTTCTCATTGTAACTGAAATGTTTTATCAAACTATATTTTGCCTAATCCAGGTACATTTTCCAATACACCTACTATGTTACGACTTACCTCAACTAAAAATGAGAATGACGGGCGATATGTACACATTTTAGAGCCAAAAATCAAATTTCCAATTATACTAAAATTTTACTAATAAATCCACTTTCATAATTATTTCCATATTTCAATTCATAATAAATATATTTATTGTAACTCATCATTCACCCTTTCTTATGTGCTGCACCTTGACTTGATGTCCTGTAGATAATACAAAAAGAAAACACTATCTATTAAAGTTTTCTGACAACAGCGATATACAAACTGTGTACAAAAAAAAGTTAACTTATCGTGTACTATCGATTATAGGACAAGTTCCTCTAATTGGAATAAAACACCGCCAAATCCCTTAAATTTTTAGATCACTGATACTTCTCTGGTAATAATTTTACTTTAAAAATAACTGGGTATCTAATCCAGGTTTATACTTTTAATTTTAAAACGTTCATCTTATATTAATAAAATACTAATTAAACTATTCTTAATTTTACCTAAAAATAATTCATTTTAATTCATAAAATTATACAATTAATTTTTCTTTACCAAAATTTTTATTTAACCCCATTCGTATAACCGCAAGTGCTGGCACGAATTGACTTAGAACTATAAACATTACTACATCAAGAATAACCTTACTAATAAATTAATTCACTACAAATGAATTATTAAAATACATATAATATATAAAATAAACTAACAAAAAAAACTAAAGCAGGGATCTAACTTTATATTATAAAAAAAAATAAACCCAAAGTAAAAATCTTCTTTAAAGACCTTACTTTTATAATCAATTAAACTATTATATTATATCCTCCCAGTTAACTTCTCTCTCTATATCTAATAAAATTTATTTTAACTATATTTATTTTTACCTACAATTGATATAAAACTTTATTTTACTATATCATCCTATATACTCCGTTTAAA